AACGAACAGCAATCCAGATCAATATCGATTCATTTAGATGAGTATCCATTGGATACATTAACTACATGCCAGGAACCAGATTTGAACTGGTGACACGAGGATTTTCAGTCCTCTGCTCTACCAGCTGAGCTATCCCGACCATTTCCGACACATTATTATTACTATCCTACTAAAGGACTTGGTCTATGTCAATTAAAGAAATTCAAAAAGCACTGGAATTTCTTGCTTGGATTTTCAGAAAAAAGAAGACCTTGTAAATGTAGGAGTAATGATATGAACTGTAAGTGAGTCCATAATAAATGGGATGGAAATTTTTACCATAGCATAGTATGGGTCGGTATTTTACCGTATATTTTAACGTAGATAATATCTATTACAATATTTTTGAGAATAGAGAAAGGTTTCTGACCGATCCATTTGTGAAAGAGTAGAATTAAGTAATAAACATAGAAAACTTTGAATCACTGACTAAGAAAAGAAAGAGGATAAATGGTTAGGGAGTCAAATAGGGATTATTATTATATTATTGGGGATAGAGGGACTTGAACCCTCATGATTTTTCAAGTCGACGGATTTTCCTCTTACCATAAATTTCATTGTTGTCAGTATCGACATGTAGAATGGGACTCTATCTTTATTCTCGTCCGATTAATCAGTTCTTCACTGGAATCAATTCAGAACAATTTCAGAATTTTTCTGAAAAAAAAAAGAATAATTCAGGTCGTGATGAATCTTTGATATTTCAGTACGTATCTAGGGTAATTCTTTCTCTTATTTTATGGAGTAGAAGAATTCCTCTACCAATGCAATTAATAATGGTAAAGGCAACTCCATTCGATTCGTTAGAATAACTTCCATTGAGTCTCTGCACCTATCCCTTTTTCGCTTTCTGAACTCGTGTTTTCTGAAAAATAGGATTTGGCTCAGGATTGCCCACTTTTTATTCCAGGGTTTCTCTGAATTTGGAAGTTACCACTTAGTAGGTTTCCATACCAAGGCTCAATCTAATCAAGTCCGTAGCGTCTACCAATTTCGCCATATCCCCCTTTACACTTACTTATCCTTATAAGACAGGGGTCCTATTGTGATCCAACCCTCCTCTTTCATTTAGTTTGGCTGGAACCTTGTAATTCACTAGATAATATACCTACCCCTATATCGAAAAAGCGTCTACTTCATATTATATTCTATTTCTTGTCCATCTTCTTTCGTCTCGTTAGGAAGACTCGATGCGCATATTTGTATTTGTTTGGCCCAATCCAAAAAGAGTCTATCAATGATAGATCCGCAATTCAATATGGATGGATCTATCCCGTATATATATATATGCCTTTCCGCTCTAATTCTTCTCACACTCTTTTGTTTATAATACTGAAACGGTCGATATTGATTCTTCTTTTTTGTCGTCCTATCCGCTACCTTTCCGAACGAAACCGTAGGAATATCTCATTCCTATATGAATTGCAACCCTATTTCTATCTTTCTATTTATTTTTATACTCATCTTAATCCTCTATTGAATTTACCTAATACTCTAATCTATTAGATTAACACTCGAATCTTATAGAATTTCTATAATCTGTTATAGCTAATATAATATATCTATAGTTAATCACTATTAGAACTAATAATAGTTAGGGAAAATATTGTTCATAAACAAAACTCTTCAAATTTGGAATACTCTTGTTAATAGTTAATCATTATAACTATTATCATTTAAATAGTTAAAACTAACTCATTTAATGAAAAAAAAAATGTATATTATTTCATTAATGAATTGAATAAAATTCATAGAATATAGTCAAGATCCCCGCGTTTTCCGAATTTCTATGCACTTTTTCTTTTTATGCGAGCCCGCTTAGCTCAGAGGTTAGAGCATCGCATTTGTAATGCGATGGTCATCGGTTCGATTCCGATAGCCGGCTTGTTCTATTTGTTCGATTTTTTTCATGATTGAAAATAACAACGTCTTCTTGAGATCAAGGAATATTGAAAAGGCTCCTCCCCTTTTCTCCAAACGCCGGATAATGGATTTTTATGTTGTAGGAACTTCCAACTATGAATAAAAACGGGGGATTTAGATCCATATAGAACAAATATGGAAGGGGGCACTTAACTTCCTATGTATACATATACAATATTTTCCATATATAGAATACAATTCATTTCATTCTTCTTTGTAGTACTTCAACGGATTTGCCTTTGTTTATCGTTTAGTTCAGTCTTAATTTAAGTTTATTCTGTCCATTTTTCATTTTTTTTTATTTTCTATTTTTTAAAAATAAGGAGTTTTTATGTCTCGTTACCGAGGGCCTCGTTTCAAAAAAATACGACGTTTGGGGGCTTTACCGGGACTCACTAGTAAAAGACCTAGATCTGAAAGTAGTCTTAGAAGTCAACCGCGTTCTGGGAAAAGATCTCAATATCGTATTCGTTTAGAAGAAAAACAAAAATTGCGCTTTCATTATGGGCTAACAGAGCGACAATTAATTAGATATGTTCGTATCGCCGGAAAAGCCAAAGGATCAACGGGTCAGGTTTTACTACAACTACTTGAGATGCGCTTGGATAACATCCTTTTTCGATTGGGCATGTCCTCGACCATTCCTGGAGCCAGACAATTAGTTAACCACAGACACGTTTTAGTTAATGGGCGTATAGTAGATATCCCAAGTTATCGCTGTAAACCTCGCGATATTATTTCTACGAGAAATGAACAAAGATCAAAAGTTTTGGTTCAAAATTCTATGGATTCTGCTTCCCGCGAAGAATTGCCAAAACATTTGACTCTTGACTCGTCCCAATATAAAGGGGTAGTAAATCAAATAATAGATAGTAAAGGGGTCGGTTTAAAAATCAATGAGTTGCTAGTCGTGGAATATTATTCACGTCAGACTTGATTCTAATCAAATAAAAAGAACATAAATCTTCGTACAATTTTGATCCCCTTTTCCGAAGTAGAGGGGATTAAGTCCGTATTTTTCTACAATTCTTGTATTACAACTAGCGGTGAGATTCTCACCCCTTGTCTATTCTTTTTTTTTCGAAATTTCCGATACCAACCTAAGTGCTTAGGAAAGGAAGAGAGAATCTCTAGAATTACCATTGGATATAATGGTATCGATTGCTATTACATAGATTGCGGCCGATACCACTACTGTTGGTGAATTAGAATAAGATAAGATTCGGAAAGAGAGGGATTCGAACCCTCGGTAAACAAAAGTCTACATAGCAGTTCCAGTGCTACGCCTTGAACCACTCGGCCACCTTTCCTATATAATCTTAGGATTATGGTCCAGAAACCAATTGAATAGCGAGTTATTCATATTCTTTTGAATTATTGCAATACAGACACGGCCAATCAATTCGAAATCGAAAACTCCTTTGCTTTGTTATTTTCGGTTTATCAACAACAACCCTTTTCACGAGCTACCCCATATCATAGATCTAGTACAAATGAATGAGTCGTCTGTGATTTTTTTATTCCCATTGGTGTATACATTCAATTCAAACCAAATGGATAACTATTATCTAACTTATCCAAAATAGTAAGAGTTACGTTTATTGGTATAATTGGAATGAACCCCAGTCAATCGGATTTCAATATTTCCTATCTATCCCTGACCCTTTGGGACAATGAGGGTGGAAGGTCAACATCTTTTTTGTTCGAATTCGTTTTCTTTTCGAATTTGTTTGTTTTTCTTTTTATGTGATTTCGTACTGTACAATTCCTTTGTTTGTGAAATCATTTTCCCCCTCGGGGGATAATAAAATGAGAAGAATTTATAAAATGGGTTGCAAACTATGCCTAGATCTCAGATAAATGGAAATTTTATTGATAAGACCTTTTCAATTGTAGCTAATATCTTATTACGAATAATTCCGACAACTTCAGGAGAAAAAGAGGCATTTACCTATTATAGAGATGGTGCGATTTGACTCTTTTTATATATTAATTATATATAGAATTTTTTATTTACTTGTACTTTACTTTACCACCCTTATTCATCCTTATCCCCACAAGATAGAGATATGATTAGGGATAAAGAAATGAATTCTTGAAATAAACCTACGCTTGGTGAAGGTGAAGTTTGGAGATAGAACAATTCCTTCTGTCGTGTATCCGCGATTGATGCAGTCTCAGATGCTTCAATTGTCGATTCTAGTATTGAGCGAAAGGTTAAACCTAGTGGTTCTTTATGTATTGCAGGTCACCCCTACTTTACTAGTACTAATAGTACTAACTAGTACTAACTAATAGGTCGCATAAAGGAAGAAGCACTACACTATGCCCAGGAATCAACAACACGAAACCTTTGTTATAAATTAGCCCTTTCCTTATTTTATTGGGATCGGGACCACTAAAAGTGGTTGGGACAACAAACAGCCATCTCGTTCGTATTTTGGATACCCGTATAACCACCGAAGATCGTTGAAGTGACGAATTCCTGAAATAGAAGGCGTTGAGGACAAAGAAATTGTTTGAGTTACCATTTATTCCTATCTAGAATCGACATCTTTTCTTAACACAAAAGATGGACCTCTTGCAGGAAGGCTGGCTAGAGATTTCTTGTAAAAATACCAGCCCCCGTCAGTTCATAATGAGAATATCCCAACCCCTTTGATTTTGAATTACATAGCATGGATTATTCCCTTTATTACTATGCACAGAAGGGGGGAGCCGTATGAGATGAAAGTCTCACGTACGGTTTTGGAACGGAGATTCATTGAATAAAATAAACGACCGTAACGGATGTCGGCTCAATCCGAAGGAAATTATGCGGAAGCTTTACAAAATTATTATGAAGCTACGCGACTAGAAATTGATCCCTATGATCGAAGTTATATACTCTATAACATAGGACTTATTCACACAAGCAACGGGGAGCATACGAAAGCTTTGGAATATTATTTCCGGGCACTCGAGCGAAACCCATTCTTACCGCAAGCTTTTAATAATATGGCCGTGATCTGTCATTACGCGCGGCTATCTCCACTATA